GCTAGCGTAGCTTAAATAAAGCATGACACTGAAGATGTTAAGATGAGCCCTAGAAAGCTCCGCGGGCACAAAAGTTTGGTCCTGACTTTGCTATCAGCTTTAGCTAAGCTTACACATGCAAGTATCCGCACCCCTGTGAGAATGCCCTCAATCCCCCGCCCGGGAATGAGGAGTTGGTATCAGGCACATACTATTAGCCCATGACACCTTGCTTAGCCACACCCTCAAGGGAACTCAGCAGTGATAAACATTAAGCCATAAGTGAAAACTTGACTTAGTCAAAGCTAAGAGGGTCGGTAAAACTCGTGCCAGCCACCGCGGTTATACGAGAGACCCAAGTTGATAGACAGCGGCGTAAAGAGTGGTTAAGAACTAAACCAAAAACTAAAGCCGAACGCTCTCAAAGCTGTTATACGCACTCGAGAGTATGAAGTTCAACTACGAAAGTGGCTTTACCCCCTCTGAACCCACGAAAGCTAGGACACAAACTGGGATTAGATACCCCACTATGCCTAGCCCTAAACATTGACAATGAACTACAACCATTGTCCGCCTGGGAACTACGAGCACCAGCTTAAAACCCAAAGGACTGGGCGGTGCTTTAGATCCACCTAGAGGAGCCTGTTCTAGAACCGATAACCCCCGTTAAACCTCACCCCTCCTTGTTTATCCCGCCTATATACCACCGTCGTCAGCTTACCCTGCGAAGACCTAATAGTAAGCATAATTGGCATAGCCCAAAACGTCAGGTCGAGGTGTAGCGTATGGAGGGGGAAGAAATGGGCTACATTCCCTGCTGCAGGGAATTACGAACGATACTCTGAAATAAGTATCTAAAGGAGGATTTAGCAGTAAGCAGAAAATAGAGCGTTCCGCTGAAACCGGCCCTGAAGCGCGCACACACCGCCCGTCACTCTCCCCGAGCTTACAAACTCAACTAACTAAAGCCTAACAACTGCAAAGGGGAGGCAAGTCGTAACATGGTAAGTGTACCGGAAGGTGCACTTGGAAAAATCAGAGCATAGCTAAGTTAGAAAAGCATCTCCCTTACACTGAGAAGTCATCCGTGCAAATCGGATTGCCCTGACGCCCATCAGCTAGCCCAACACCCAAAATCAACTAACCCCCATTTATACCCCCAAACACACTAATTTACCCTAAAACAAACCATTTTTCCCCCTTAGTATAGGCGATAGAAAAGGACCTATGGAGCGATAGAGAAAGTACCGCAAGGGAAAGCTGAAAGAGAAATGAAATAACCCAGTAAAGCACAAAAAAGCAGAGATATCCCCTCGTACCTTTTGCATCATGATTTAGCTAGAAAGTCCCAAGCAAAGAGCCCTTTAGTTTGATTCCCCGAAACTTAGTGAGCTACTCCAAGACAGCCTATCAATAGGGCAAACCCGTCTCTGTGGCAAAAGAGTGGGAAGAGCTTCGAGTAGAGGTGACAGACCTACCGAACTAAGTTATAGCTGGTTACCTGTAAAATGGATAGAAGTTCAGCCTCCCGGCTTCTTTAATCACCCCTGTCTTACTTTGTTCTGACAATTTAAGAAACCGCGAGAGTTAGTCAAAGGGGGTACAGCTCCTTTGATAAAAGACACAACTTTTCCAGGAGGGTAAAGATCATAATAAATCACCAAGGTGACATGTTTAGGTGGGCCTAAAAGCAGCCATCCCTGTAGAAAGCGTTAAAGCTCAAACATCCGCCTCTCCTATTATCCTGATAATATCTTCTTAACCCCCTAACTATAACAGGTTATCCCATGCCAACATGGGAGAAATTATGCTAATATGAGTAATAAGAGAGCAAGACTCTCTCCTAGCACACGTGTAAATCGGAACGAACCCCCACCGAACCTTAACGGCCCCAAACAAAGAGGGAACTGAACAATATACCAAACAACTAGAAAACCATCCAATATAACTAACCGTTAACCCCACACTGGTGTGCCCAACTGGAAAGACTAAAAGAAAGAGAAGGAACTCGGCAAACACATGAAGCCTCGCCTGTTTACCAAAAACATCGCCTCTTGCAAAATTAATGAATAAGAGGTCCCGCCTGCCCTGTGACTATAAGTTTAACGGCCGCGGTATTTTGACCGTGCGAAGGTAGCGCAATCACTTGTCTTTTAAATGGAGACCTGTATGAATGGCATAACGAGGGCTTAGCTGTCTCCTCTTTCAAGTCAATGAAATTGATCTCCCCGTGCAGAAGCGGGGATATACTCGTAAGACGAGAAGACCCTATGGAGCTTTAGACACCAAAGCAGATCATGTTAAACACCCCTAAATAAAGGGCCAAACCAGATGAAACCTGCCCTAATGTCTTTGGTTGGGGCGACCGCGGGGAAACACAAAACCCCCACGTGGAATGGGACTACCCGTCCTACAGCAACAGAGCTCCCGCTCTCAGCAACAGAATTTCTGACCATCAAGATCCGGCAAAGCCGATCAACGGACCGAGTTACCCTAGGGATAACAGCGCAATCCTCTTTTAGAGCCCATATCGACAAGAGGGTTTACGACCTCGATGTTGGATCAGGACATCCTAATGGTGCAGCCGCTATTAAGGGTTCGTTTGTTCAACGATTAAAGTCCTACGTGATCTGAGTTCAGACCGGAGTAATCCAGGTCAGTTTCTATCTACGATGTGATCTTTTCTAGTACGAAAGGACCGAAAAGAAGAGGCCAATACCACCGGCACGCCTCCCCCTCACCTAATGAAATCAACTAAAATAGGCAATAGGGCATATCCCCACGCCTGAGAAAATGGCATGTTAAGGTGGCAGAGCCCGGTAATTGCAAAAGACCTAAGCCCTTTCCACAGGGGTTCAACTCCCCTCCTTAACTATGATTTCAACACTCATTACCCACATTATTAACCCCTTAGCCTATATCGTCCCCGTCCTCCTAGCCGTTGCTTTCCTCACCTTGCTTGAACGAAAAGTACTTGGCTACATGCAATTCCGAAAAGGGCCCAACGTTGTAGGGCCCTACGGCCTCCTTCAACCAATCGCTGATGGGGTAAAACTCTTCATTAAAGAACCCGTCCGACCATCAACCTCCTCCCCAGTGCTATTTTTACTTACACCAATTCTAGCTCTCACCCTTGCCCTTACACTTTGAGCCCCAATGCCCCTCCCCTATCCAATCCTCGACCTAAACCTAGGTATCCTTTTTATCCTAGCCCTCTCAAGCCTAGCCGTCTACTCCATCCTAGGCTCGGGATGAGCCTCTAATTCCAAATATGCCCTAATTGGAGCCTTACGAGCAGTTGCTCAAACCGTCTCTTACGAAGTAAGCCTGGGCTTAATTTTATTAAGCACCATCATCTTCACCGGAGGATTTACTCTACAGACATTCAACGTAGCCCAAGAAAGCGTGTGACTCATTCTCCCCGCCTGACCCCTAGCTGCAATATGATATATTTCTACCCTCGCAGAAACCAACCGAGCACCATTCGACCTAACCGAAGGAGAGTCAGAACTAGTCTCAGGCTTTAACGTAGAATATGCAGGAGGTCCATTCGCCCTATTCTTCCTAGCAGAATATGCTAATATTTTACTAATAAACACGCTTTCCGCCACTCTCTTCCTAGGAGCCTCCCACATCCCAACAATCCCAGAACTTACCGCAGTAAACTTAATGACTAAAGCAGCCCTCCTATCAGTACTGTTCCTCTGAGTCCGAGCATCCTACCCCCGATTCCGATATGACCAGCTCATGCACCTAATTTGAAAAAATTTCCTCCCCCTAACACTTGCCCTCATTATCTGACACCTCGCACTCCCTATCGCATTTGCAGGACTTCCCCCTCAACTATAATGCCGGAGTTATGCCTGAAATAAAGGGCCACTTTGATAAGGTGGATAATGGGGGTTAAAGTCCCCCTAACTCCTTAGAAAGAAGGGATTTGAACCCTACCTGGAGAGATCAAAACTCTCAGTGCTTCCACTACACCACTTCCTAGTAAAGTCAGCTAATTAAGCTTTTGGGCCCATACCCCAAACATGTCGGTTAAAATCCTTCCTTTACTAATGAACCCGTACGTCTTAGCTATCCTACTGTTCGGCCTAGGCCTAGGAACTACAATTACATTTGCAAGTTCACACTGATTGCTTGCCTGAATAGGCCTTGAAATCAACACCCTAGCCATCATCCCCCTTATAGCCCAACACCACCACCCCCGGGCAGTCGAGGCCACTACCAAGTATTTCCTTACCCAAGCAACAGCGGCAGCCATACTACTCTTTGCAAGCACCACTAACGCCTGATTATCAGGACAATGAGACATCCAACAAATGTCCCACCCCCTCCCAATTACCATAATCTCCGTGGCACTGGCCCTAAAAATTGGACTAGCCCCCCTCCACTCCTGACTCCCAGAAGTACTCCAAGGCTTAGACCTAACTACAGGCCTAATCCTCTCAACCTGACAAAAACTAGCCCCCTTTGCCCTCCTTCTGCAACTTCAACCCACAAACTCAGTCATCCTGATTATACTAGGCCTAGCATCCACCTTAGTAGGAGGATGAGGAGGTCTAAACCAGACACAACTACGAAAAATTCTAGCATACTCCTCAATCGCACATCTAGGCTGAATAATTCTGGTCCTACAATTCTCCCCCTCACTCACGTTCCTCACCCTGCTAACATATTTTGTCATAACATTCTCCACATTCCTTGTATTCAAACTTAACAAATCAACCAACATTAATACACTAGCTACCTCCTGAGCAAAAGCCCCAGCCCTTACAGCCCTAACCCCCCTTATTCTCCTCTCTCTTGGAGGGCTCCCCCCACTTACAGGATTTATGCCAAAATGACTCATTCTCCAAGAACTGGCCAAACAAGACCTGGGTTTAACAGCCACACTGGCAGCACTAACTGCCCTATTAAGCCTGTACTTCTACCTCCGACTATCCTATGCCCTAACCCTAACAATCTCCCCAAACAACTTAATTGGGACAACACCTTGACGCCTCCCATCATCCCAACTTACCCTCCCCTTAACTATTTCAACAATAGCAACCCTCTCCCTCCTACCCCTAACACCAGCCACAATGGCACTTCTCTCCCTCTAGGAACTTAGGCTAACTACCAGACCAAGGGCCTTCAAAGCCCTAAGCGGGAGTGAAAATCTCCCAGTCCCTGTAAGACTTGCGGGACACTACCCCACATCTCCTGCATGCAAAACAGACACTTTAATTAAGCTAAAGCCTTATCTAGATAGGTAGGCCTCGATCCTACAAACTCTTAGTTAACAGCTAAGCGCTCAAACCAGCGAGCATCCATCTACCTTTCCCCGCCTAAAGGCGCGCCAAGGCGGGGAAAGCCCCGGCAGGCTTTACCCTGCTACTTCAGATTTGCAATCTGACATGTGGAACACCTCAGAGCTTGGTAAGAAGAGGACTTAAACCTCTGTCCATGGGGCTACAATCCACCGCTTAAACACTCAGCCATCTTACCTGTGGCAACCACACGTTGACTCTTTTCGACTAATCACAAAGACATCGGTACCCTTTATCTAGTATTTGGTGCTTGAGCCGGAATGGTAGGTACAGCTTTAAGCCTACTAATTCGAGCAGAACTTAGCCAACCAGGCGCTCTTCTTGGAGATGACCAAATTTATAATGTCATTGTTACCGCCCATGCATTCGTAATAATTTTCTTTATAGTAATGCCAATCATGATTGGAGGGTTCGGAAACTGACTAATCCCCCTAATGATCGGAGCCCCTGACATGGCATTCCCACGAATGAACAACATGAGCTTCTGGCTCCTTCCCCCATCTTTCCTTCTTCTCCTAGCCTCTTCTGGGGTAGAAGCTGGGGCGGGAACTGGTTGAACAGTTTACCCCCCTCTAGCAGGAAATCTAGCACACGCCGGCGCATCCGTAGACCTAACTATTTTCTCCCTGCATTTAGCCGGTATTTCATCAATTCTAGGGGCTATTAACTTCATTACAACTATTATTAACATGAAACCTCCTGCTATCTCCCAGTATCAGACCCCACTCTTCGTATGGGCCGTCCTAATTACAGCTGTCCTTCTTCTTCTTTCCCTACCTGTTCTGGCTGCTGGAATTACAATGCTCCTAACAGACCGAAACTTAAATACCACATTCTTCGACCCAGCAGGAGGAGGGGACCCGATCCTCTACCAACACCTATTCTGATTCTTTGGCCATCCCGAAGTTTATATTCTTATTCTGCCCGGGTTTGGAATGATTTCCCACATTGTAGCCTACTACTCTGGTAAAAAAGAACCTTTCGGTTACATGGGTATGGTATGAGCTATGATAGCAATTGGCCTTCTAGGCTTTATTGTTTGAGCACATCACATGTTTACAGTAGGGATGGACGTAGACACCCGTGCCTACTTCACATCTGCCACAATAATCATTGCCATCCCAACAGGGGTAAAAGTCTTTAGCTGACTAGCTACCCTCCATGGTGGGGCAATTAAATGAGAAACCCCTCTTCTATGGGCCCTAGGCTTCATTTTCCTATTTACAGTCGGAGGCCTAACAGGAATTGTCTTGGCCAATTCGTCCCTAGATATTGTACTTCACGATACATACTACGTAGTTGCACACTTCCATTACGTACTCTCCATGGGAGCCGTCTTTGCCATTGTAGCAGCTTTCGTCCACTGATTCCCCCTATTCTCAGGCTACACGCTTCACAGCACCTGAACTAAAATCCACTTCGGAATTATGTTCGTAGGGGTAAATCTGACTTTCTTCCCACAACATTTCCTTGGCCTTGCTGGAATGCCTCGCCGGTACTCAGACTACCCAGACGCATATACCCTCTGAAATACAGTATCCTCTATTGGGTCCCTTATTTCTCTCGTAGCAGTAATTATGTTCCTATTTATCATCTGAGAAGCCTTCGCCGCAAAACGTGAAGTTCTCTCAGTTGAGCTCACAATGACTAACGTCGAATGACTACACGGCTGCCCTCCCCCTTACCACACATTCGAGGAACCTGCATTCGTTCAAGTTCAGGCCCACTAATTCGAGAAAGGGAGGAATTGAACCCCCGTAGGCTGGTTTCAAGCCAACCACATAGCCACTCTGCCACTTTCTTTATAAGACACTAGTAAAATAGCCATTACACTGCTTTGTCAAGGCAGAGTTGTGGGTTAAACCCCCGCGTGTCTTGTTTAACTAATGGCACATCCCTCACAACTAGGATTTCAAGATGCAGCTTCACCTGTCATAGAAGAACTTCTCCATTTTCATGATCATGCCCTAATAATTGTATTCTTAATTAGTACATTAGTACTTTATATTATTGTTGCCATGGTCTCTACAAAACTGACTAACAAATACATCTTAGATTCCCAAGAAATTGAGATTATTTGAACAATTCTTCCAGCAATCATCCTCATTCTGATTGCCCTGCCCTCCCTGCGTATCCTCTACCTAATGGACGAAATTAACGATCCCCACCTAACAATTAAAGCCATGGGACATCAGTGATACTGAAGCTATGAATATACTGATTACGAAGACCTCGGGTTCGATTCATACATAATTCCTACACAAGACTTAACCCCTGGACAGTTCCGTCTCCTAGAAGCAGACCACCGTATGGTTATCCCTGTTGAATCCCCCATTCGGGTCTTAGTCTCCGCAGAAGATGTCCTCCACTCCTGAGCCGTCCCAGCCCTAGGTGTAAAAATGGACGCAGTCCCTGGCCGCCTAAACCAAACAGCTTTTATTGCATCTCGCCCAGGAGTTTTCTATGGACAATGCTCTGAAATTTGTGGAGCTAACCATAGCTTTATACCTATCGTAGTTGAAGCAGTACCTCTCGAACACTTTGAAAACTGATCATCTCTAATACTTGAAGACGCCTCGCTAAGAAGCTAAACAGGGACGTAGCGTTAGCCTTTTAAGCTAAAGATTGGTGACTCCCAACCACCCTTAGTGATATGCCCCAACTCAACCCCGCACCTTGATTTGCTATTCTAGTCTTCTCCTGACTAGTTTTCCTAACTGTCCTGCCCCCAAAAGTTATAGCCCACACTTTCCCAAACGAACCAACCCTCCAAAGCACGGAAAAACCAAAAACAGAACCCTGAACTTGACCATGACACTAAGCTTCTTTGACCAATTTATGAGCCCCACATACCTAGGGATTCCCCTTATAGCCATTGCTATCGCACTACCATGAGTTCTCTATCCTACACCCTCAAGCCGATGACTAAACAACCGACTCTTAACCCTTCAAGGCTGATTCATCAACCGGTTCACACAACAACTTCTCCTCCCTATTAACCCAGGAGGTCACAAATGAGCCCTTCTATTTGCATCCCTAATACTCTTCCTTATTACAATTAATATGTTAGGGCTCCTCCCCTACACCTTCACCCCAACTACCCAACTTTCACTTAACATGGGACTTGCTGTTCCCCTGTGACTAGCAACGGTTATCATCGGAATGCGAAACCAACCCACAGTCGCCCTAGGCCACCTGCTTCCTGAAGGCACTCCCACACCACTAATTCCCGTCCTAATTATCATCGAAACAATCAGCCTGTTCATTCGTCCACTAGCCCTAGGCGTACGGCTCACTGCCAATCTAACAGCCGGCCACCTGCTAATTCAACTAATTGCAACCGCTGCTTTCGTCCTCCTTCCCCTCATGCCAACAGTTGCAATTCTCACAGCAACCCTTCTATTCCTTCTTACCCTACTAGAAGTAGCCGTAGCTATGATTCAAGCTTACGTATTCGTGCTCCTACTCTCCCTCTACCTACAAGAAAACGTCTAATGGCCCACCAAGCACACGCATACCACATAGTCGACCCCAGCCCTTGACCGCTTACAGGGGCAGTTGCTGCCCTACTAATAACATCAGGTCTCGCAATTTGATTCCACTTCAACTCTACAACATTAATAGGACTAGGAACAGCCCTTCTTCTTCTAACCATATACCAATGATGACGAGACATCGTTCGAGAAGGCACATTCCAAGGTCACCACACGCCCCCTGTGCAAAAAGGACTCCGATATGGAATAATCCTCTTTATTACCTCGGAAGTCTTCTTCTTTCTAGGGTTCTTCTGAGCTTTCTACCATTCAAGCTTAGCCCCAACCCCTGAACTAGGAGGGTGCTGACCCCCTACTGGAATCACAACTCTCGATCCCTTCGAAGTCCCTCTTCTCAACACCGCTGTCCTACTTGCCTCTGGGGTTACAGTCACCTGGGCCCACCACAGCATTATAGAAGGCGAACGAAAACAGGCAATTCAATCACTCTTCCTTACAATTCTTCTCGGGTTCTACTTTACCTTCCTTCAAGGCATGGAATACTACGAAGCCCCTTTCACAATTGCAGACGGAGTCTACGGCTCAACATTCTTTGTAGCCACTGGCTTCCATGGACTTCACGTAATCATTGGATCAACCTTCCTCGCTGTCTGCCTTCTCCGCCAAATTCAATATCACTTTACATCCGAACACCACTTCGGATTCGAAGCAGCCGCCTGATACTGGCACTTCGTAGACGTTGTTTGATTATTCCTTTACATCTCAATTTACTGATGAGGCTCATAATCTATCTAGTATTAAAGCAAAGTATAAGTGACTTCCAATCACCCGGTCTTGGTTCAAATCCAAGGATAGATAATGAATTTAGTCACAACTATCATCACCATTGCTGCAGCCCTATCAGCAGTCCTGGCCGTTGTGTCATTTTGATTGCCTCAAATAACCCCCGACCATGAAAAACTTTCTCCTTACGAATGCGGCTTTGACCCTCTCGGCTCCGCTCGCCTCCCTTTCTCCCTACGATTCTTTCTAGTTGCTATTCTATTCCTTCTTTTCGACCTGGAAATTGCCCTCCTCTTACCTATCCCTTGAGGCGACCAACTCTCATCCCCCCTGCTGACATTTCTATGAGCCTCCGCTGTCCTAGTAATTTTAACCCTTGGTCTTATCTATGAATGACTACAAGGAGGACTAGAATGAGCCGAATAGGTTATTAGTTTAAAAAAAACATTTGATTTCGGCTCAAAAGCTTGTGGTTCAAGTCCATAATGACCTAATGACCCCCGTTCACTTCACCTTCTCTTCAGCCTTTGTGTTAGGACTCATAGGGCTAGCCTTCCACCGAACTCATCTTCTGTCCGCCCTGCTCTGCCTAGAAGGAATAATGCTCTCTCTATTCATTGCCCTATCCCTATGAACCCTCCAACTTGGTGCCACCAATTTCTCCGCCTCCCCCATGATTCTCCTTGCATTTTCTGCTTGCGAAGCAAGCGCAGGCCTAGCCCTTCTTGTAGCCACCGCCCGAACACACGGAACTGACCACCTACAAAGCCTCAACCTTCTACAATGCTAAAAATCTTAATTCCCACACTTATGCTAGTCCCCACAACGTGGCTTGCCCCAGCCAAATGATTATGACCTACGACACTCCTGCACAGCCTAGTCATTGCAGTAGCTAGCCTCTCATGATTAAAAAACCTCTCGGAGACAGGATGATCCAACTTAAGCCCATATATGGCCACCGACCCCTTATCAACCCCCCTCCTAGTTTTAACTTGCTGGCTCCTCCCCCTAATAATCTTAGCCAGTCAAAATCACACAGCCCAAGAACCTATTAACCGACAACGAGTGTACATTACACTCCTAACATCCCTCCAGATCTTCCTAATTATAGCCTTCGGCGCAACCGAAGTAATCATATTTTACGTAATATTTGAAGCAACCCTGATCCCCACATTATTCCTCATTACACGATGAGGTAACCAAACAGAACGCCTTAATGCAGGTACCTACTTCCTATTTTATACCCTCGCCGGCTCTCTCCCCCTCTTAGTTGCCCTACTGCTCCTCCAAAACTCAACAGGTACACTCTCCCTCCTAACCCTCCAATTCTCCAACCCTATCCCCCTAACAACCTACGCAGACAAACTATGATGAATAGCCTGTCTACTTGCTTTCCTTGTAAAAATACCCCTCTATGGCGTCCACCTTTGACTTCCAAAGGCCCACGTAGAAGCCCCAGTAGCCGGATCAATGGTCCTTGCTGCAGTCTTGCTGAAACTAGGAGGTTATGGAATAATACGTATTCTAGTGGTTTTGGAACCCCTAACAAAAGAACTAAGTTACCCTTTTATTATCTTCGCACTCTGAGGAATTATCATAACAGGCTCTATTTGCCTCCGCCAAACAGACCTGAAATCCCTCATTGCCTACTCATCAGTAAGCCACATGGGCCTAGTAGTTGGGGGAATTCTAATCCAAACCCCTTGGGGGTTTACAGGAGCTATCATTCTGATGATCGCTCACGGATTAACATCCTCCGCCCTTTTCTGCTTAGCCAACACTAATTATGAACGAACACATAGCCGAACAATAGTTTTAGCACGAGGCCTCCAAATAGCACTCCCCCTTATGGCAACCTGATGATTCATCGGAACTCTGGCTAACCTTGCCCTTCCCCCACTACCTAACCTCATAGGAGAATTAATAATTATTTCCTCCCTCCTGAACTGATCCTGATGAACCCTACTACTTACAGGAGTAGGGACATTAATTACCGCTGGTTACTCCCTGTATATGTTCCTCATGACACAGCGAGGCCCCCTCCCCGCACATATTCTAGCCCTCGACCCCTCCCACTCCCGCGAACATCTTCTAATCGCACTCCACCTAATCCCCCTGCTCCTACTTATCCTCAAACCAGAGTTAATTTGAGGGTGAACAGCCTGTAGATATAGTTTAATGAAAACGTCAGATTGTGATTCTGAAAACAGGGGTTGAAATCCTCTTATCCACCGAGAGAGGCTCGCTAGCAACGAAAACTGCTAATTTTCGCCACCTTGGTTGGACCCCAGGGCTCCCTCGAACGACTGCTCCTAAAGGATAACAGCTCATCCGTTGGTCTTAGGAACCAAAAACTCTTGGTGCAAATCCAAGTAGCAGCTATGCACCCCACCTCTCTAATAATAACCTCCAGCTTAATTGTCATCTTCACACTCCTAATTCTACCCGCTATCTCAACCCTTACCCCCCGCCCCCAAGCATCTGACTGAGCCCTTACCCAGGTCAAGACAGCAGTCAAACTAGCATTCTTTGTAAGCCTCTTACCCCTGTCCCTCTTCCTAAACGAAGGAGCAGAGGCCATCATTACAAACTGATCCTGAATAAATACCCTAACCTTTGATATTAACATTAGCTTTAAATTCGACCACTACTCTATCATTTTTACACCTATTGCTCTATACGTTACGTGATCAATCTTAGAGTTCGCCTCATGATACATGCACGCCGACCCCCAAATAAATCGATTCTTCAAATACCTCCTCGTTTTTCTAATCGCAATAATTATCTTAGTCACAGCCAACAACATATTCCAGCTCTTCATTGGGTGAGAGGGAGTAGGGATCATGTCATTCCTACTCATTGGGTGATGATATGGCCGAGCAGATGCCAACACCGCCGCCCTCCAAGCAGTACTTTATAACCGAGTTGGGGACATTGGCCTGATCTTCGCAATAGCATGAATAGCAATAAACCTTAATTCATGAGAAATGCAACAAATATTTGCAGCCGCTAAAGACATAGACCTGACCTACCCCCTCATCGGCCTAATCGTGGCTGCAACCGGTAAATCTGCCCAATTCGGACTCCATCCTTGACTACCCTCTGCGATGGAGGGCCCTACGCCGGTCTCTGCCCTACTGCATTCCAGCACTATGGTCGTGGCAGGAATCTTCCTCCTAGTCCGAATGAGCCCATTAATAGAAAACAACCAGACAGCCCTAACGACCTGCTTATGTCTGGGTGCATTAACCACCCTATTCACCGCAACCTGCGCACTCACCCAAAACGATATCAAAAAAATCGTTGCTTTCTCCACATCTAGCCAGTTAGGCCTGATGATAGTAACAATTGGACTTAACCAACCCCAGCTAGCCTTCCTCCACATCTGCACACACGCTTTCTTCAAGGCAATACTATTCCTCTGCTCCGGATCAATTATCCATAGCCTAAACGACGAACAAGATATCCGTAAAATAGGAGGAATACACCACCTAACCCCCTTCACCTCTTCTTGCCTCACTCTAGGTAGCCTGGCCCTAACTGGGACCCCTTTCCTAGCAGGCTTCTTCTCCAAAGACGCCATCATCGAAGCACTCAACACATCCCACCTTAACGCCTGAGCCCTAACCTTAACTCTCCTGGCCACTTCATTCACAGCAATCTACAGCCTACGAGTCATTTTCTTTGTCTCCATAGGACACCCCCGATTCAACTCACTCTCACCCATTAATGAAAATAACCAGGCAGTAATTAACCCTATTAAACGACTTGCCTGAGGAAGCATCATCGCGGGCCTCCTTATTACCTCAAATATTCTCCCACTCAAAACCCCAGTAATATCCATACCACCGCTACTAAAACTAGCCGCCCTCACCGTGACCGTACTTGGCCTCCTCCTAGCTTTCGAGCTAGCCTCTCTAACAAGTAAACAACTCAAACCTTCCCCCAAACTTCCAGCCCACCACTTCTCTAACATGCTCGGGTTCTTCCCCCACATTATTCATCGGCTCACCCCTAAACTCAACCTCGTGCTTGGCCAAGCCATCGCCAGCCAAATGGTTGACCAAACCTCACTAGAAAAAACAGGCCCAAAAGCCATTGCTTCCCTTAACATACCCCTAATCACCACCACAAGTAACGCCCAACAAGGTATAATCAAAACTTACCTCTCAATCTTCTTCCTCACTCTTGCACTCGCAACCGTAATCTTTACCCTTTAAACAGCCCGCAAAGTCCCTCGACTTAATCCACGAGTTAGCTCTAACACAACAAACAAAGTTAACAACAATACCCACGCCCCAATTACTAACATTCCTCCCCCCGCCGAATATATAAGCGCTACTCCCGCAACATCCCCCCGAAGAACCATAAACTCCCCCAACTCCTCCACTGATAGCCAAGAACTCTCATATCACCCCCCTCAAAATAGCCCAGAAGCCAGAATTACCCCCGCCATATAAACCACTATAGAAAACACCACGGGCCCACTCCCTAAAGTCTCAGGGAAAGGCTCCGCAGCTAAAGCTGCTGAGTAAGCAAACACAACTAACATCCCCCCAAGATAAATCAAAAACAGTACTAAAGACAAAAAAGAGCCTCCATGCCCTACCAGCACCCCACAACCCAATCCTGCAACCACCACTAACCCTAAAGCAGCGAAGTAGGGGGAGGGGTTGGAAGCAACTGCAACCAATCCTAAAACTAACCCAAATAAAAACAAAGACATAACATAAGTCATAATTCCTGCCAGGACTTTAACCAGGACTAATGGCTTGAAAAACCACTGTTGTTATTCAACTACAAGAACTTAAATGGCAAGCCTACGCAAAACCCACCCCCTCCTAAAAATTGCTAACGACGCACTAGTTGACCTACCTGCCCCCTCCAATATCTCAGCCTGATGAAACTTCGGGTCTCTCCTCGGTCTCTGCTTGATCATCCAAATCCTCACGGGACTATTCCTCGCAATACACTATACATCCGATATCGCCACAGCCTTCTCCTCAGTCGCCCACATCTGCCGAGACGTAAACTACGGATGACTAATCCGAAACCTCCACGCCAATGGGGCCTCCTTCTTCTTCATCTGCTTATACCTTCACATCGGCCGAGGGTTATACTATGGCTCCTACCTGTACAAAGAAACATGAAACATCGGAGTAGTTCTTCTTCTCCTAGTAATGGGAACTGCCTTCGTAGGCTACGTATTACCCTGAGGACAAATGTCATTCTGAGGGGCTACCGTCATTACAAACCTACTCTCTGCCGTCCCCTACGTCGGTAATACCCTAGTCCAATGAATCTGAGGAGGCTTCTCGGTCGACAACGCAACCCTAACCCGATTCTTCGCCTTCCACTTCCTACTCCCATTTATCATCGCAGCAGTCACCCTAATTCACCTCATCTTCCTCCATGAAACAGGATCGAACAACCCACTAGGCTTAAACTCAGACATAGACAAAATCTCCTTTCACCCCTACTTCTCATACAAAGACCTCCTAGGGTTTGCAGCACTACTAATTGCCCTAACCTCCCTAGCATTGTTCTCCCCCAACCTCTTAGGAGACCCTGATAACTTCACCCCCGGTAACCCAATAATAACACCTCCACACATTAAACCCGAATGATACTTCCTATTTGCTTACGCCATTCTCCGATCCATCCCTAACAAACTAGGGGGAGTCCTGGCTCTCCTAGCATCCATCCTCGTCCTTATAGTTGTTCCAATCCTCCACACATCTAAACAACGAGGCCTAACATTCCGCCCCCTCACTCAATTCCTATTCTGAACCCTTGTCGCCAACGTTTTCATCCTAACATGAATTGGCGGAATGCCTGTAGAACACCCCTACATCATCATCGGGCAGATCGCCTCAGTCCTTTACTTCGCTCTCTTCCTAATCGTAACCCCCTTCGTAGGATGACTAGAAAACAAAGCCCTCGGATGGGTATGCACTAGTAGCTCAGCTTCAGAGCGCCGGTCTTGTAAACCGGACGTCAGGGGTTAAAGTCCCCTCTACTGCTCAAGAGAAGGGATTTTAACCCCTACCACTAACTCCCAAAGCTAGTATTCTTAGTTAAACTACTCTTTGTAGTTTTTAGTACATATATGTATTATCACCATATTATTATATTAACCATACATAGGGGTAATCAGGTACATACATGTATAATAACCATTAACAGATATTAACCATTTCTGTTTAGTAATATATGAAGAAGACTCAAATAAACCAACAAGTAGAATATTCAATATGTTTTGAGTTAAATACTGGCGAAATCGAAGATCTAATTATAATTTCATTGTCAAATTTATACCACGAACTCAACATCCCGTCAAAGTCAACATCTCGCCCAATAAGAACCTACCATCAGTTGATATCTTAATGCTCACGGTTATTGATGGTCAGGGACAGATATCGTGGGGGTTTCACTTAGTGAACTATTCCTGGCATTTGGTTCCTACTTCAGGGCCATGAATTGATATATTCCCCTATCTTTCATCGACGCTTGCATAAGTTAATGGTGGAGTACATATGGCGCGATTACCCACCATGCCGGGCGTTCTCTCCAGCGGGTCAGGGGTTCTCTTTTTCTCTTTCCTTTCATTTTGCATTTCAGAGTGCACACGGGAATAAAAAATAAGGTTGAACATTTCCTTGCGTGCAAGAACCCTTGAATGAGTGGTGAAAAGATATTACATAAGAATTGCATAATTGGATATCAAGAGCATAAATGTATGATATTTCTCCTAACATATCCTGATATGCCCCCCGGGGGGTTTTTGAGCGTAAAACCCCCCTACCCCCCTATACTCCTGAGATCACTATCATTCCTGAAAACCCCCCGGAAACAGGAAAACCTCGAGTAGCATATTTTTAGCCCAAAACGTGTCTATTACATTATTTAAATATTGCACAT